CTTTCCAAAATAAATCAATACACCAAGTACTACACTTAGATTTATTGGATTTGTTGCTAAAATATCGGTATTAAACCCAAAACCCCCGGCGGATGGCCAGTGGCCCAAGGAAACAAAAGAATCGGTTACACTTTTCATATACTCTCCTCTTATAGATAGGACTAACAAAGAACAGAGTTCTTTTTGGATCACTTCGCCCTCCCCTTTTTGATTGATTTCCTTTTTTTATGTTATGGGATTTTTTATTGGGAATAGATTAATTTATTATTAATTTATTTGATTTAATTTATTTTATTATATTTGAATTTGATTTTTTTTATTCTAATTAAAGTTTCCAGTTTCCAAGAAGATACTTTATTGGGTTGGGGTCGGTCCTGGGTATTATGCCAATTACAAAATACCTCGTTTGTTGCGTTGCAACACATCCTAAAAAAAGGTTTCCATTATACTAAGAACTAAAAACGGGAAGGAAGAAAGCGAGAGGATCCGCTAATTACTAATCCTAAAATCCGTCCTTCCCGGAGGTATTCTCTCAACGAATAAGTAATTGTTAGAGTGAAATGTTGATATAATTTGAAAAAAAAACAAATGGCGAGTCTAAGTCAAAAAAAGTACATTACGTACTTTTCTTCTAGAATTAAACAAATGGATTCGCAAATAAAAGTGCTAATGCCACGACCAGCCCATAAATTGTTAAAGCTTCCATAAAAGCCAAACTTAGCAATAAAGTACCTCGTATTTTACCCTCTGCTTCTGGCTGTCTCGCAATACCTTCTACAGCTTGACCTGCAGCAGTACCTTGACCAACCCCAGGTCCAATAGAAGCAAGCCCTACGGCCAATCCAGCAGCAATAACAGAAGCGGCAGAAATCAGTGGATTCATGGTAAGCTCCTCACAAAAAAAAAGAAATGGTTAATGATACAATCAACCAATTAATCATCAGAAATACAGAAATACTTCGAAATCTCGTTTTTAGTTCTTATACATGATGTCATTTTTGTAAATCTAGATGCATATGATTCTAATCATTGCATTTCTTTATTCTAAACTTTTTTTTTCATTCAATTCTTCATTCTTCTAAATCCTTGAGTTCGCGGAAGGACTTTCTATTGGAATCCCATCTAAGTGCAGTGAGCTGTAAAATGAAATAGAAATCTTATATATAAGATAAAAGAGCCTCACTTGAAATATAAATCTTATATATAAGATAAAACATCCTCACTATAGCTAGCGAATTTCTAATATCACATATACATTTGTTTCTTCCATAATGTAAACCACCTATTGAATATAATTCTAGAATTTTTTCTTTGAATCATATGGGGGGTTGGGCCTTGATTTCGATGAATGCTTCTGCATCCGCCCACTTGGTGAATAAGCTAAACTGGCTTTTTATTTAGTCTTACATCTAAAAAAGATAACAATTCTTATTCAATTCAAATTCAAAATTGTTGTAATTAACTAAACAAATATAAAAAACAAATAAAATATAAATACAATATTTTATTTTATTTTATAAATTGGAGAAGTCCATAATATATATTAGCCAAAATCTTAGGAAAAAGATCTAGATCTTTTTCCTAAGATTTTATTACAATTAAATAATTTCGTACATCTTTCCCGCTACGACTCTATACCATATATAAAAGTTTTATCTATTCTAATTTCTCGCCAAGTCGATTATATTAAATTGAACTCCACATGAATTGGGATAAGGTTGAAAAAAAAAAAGAAAAAACAATTTGAAAAGCTAGTCAATGATGACCCTCCGTGGATTCACCTATATAAGCCGCGGCTAAAGTTGCAAAAATAAGAGCTTGAATACCGCTTGTGAATAATCCAAGGAACATGACGGGTATAGGAACTACTGAAGGTACTAAAGAAACAAGAACAACAACTACTAATTCATCAGCCAATATATTTCCGAAAAGTCGAAAACTAAGCGATAAAGGTTTTGTGAAATCTTCTAGGATGTTAATTGGTAAAAGTATTGGAGTTGGTTGAATGTATTTTCCAAAATAACTCAAACCTTTTTTAGTAAGACCCGCATAAAAATATGCCACTGACGTGGGTAAAGCTAAAGCAACAGTAGTGTTTATATCATTCGTGGGCGCAGCTAACTCCCCATGAGGTAACTGTATTATTTTCCGAGGTAAAAGAGCACCTGACCAGTTAGAAACAAAAATAAATAAGAACATAGTTCCAATAAAGGGAACCCAAGGACCATATTCTTCTCCAATCTGAGTTTTACTCAAGTCCCGAATGAATTCAAGGATATATTCGAAGAAATTCTGACCGTCGGCCGGAATGGTTTGTGGATTCCGAACAGCTATGGTAACTGAACCTAATAAGATAGCAATTACGACCCAAGAAGTGATAAGTACTTGGGCATGGACTTGTAAACCTCCTATTTGCCAATATAAATGTTGGCCTACTTCTACACCCGATATATCATATAGTCCTTTAAATGTGTTAATGGAACATGGTATAACATTCATATTGTCCTCTGACAGAAATTGAACTTAAAAAAAATTATTTTGATTCACCCATCTCTTTCTTAACTGACCCACTTTAATCATTAATCGTATATTTAGGATACTAAGTAATCACATAATATCCCCTTTTTTTTTTTTTTTTTTTTTTTTTTTTTTTTAATAGCAATCGATCCAATAAAAAATCTATGAAGTTTCCCGAAGTAATTGACTTATCTATCTTATTATTATTAATTTTGATTAATCATAATCAATGATTTCTTATATAACTAGATATATAACTAGAACGACCTTCGCAAATTGCGGATACTAATTTGTTAAGAATCAATCGGATTGAAGCGATAGCATCATCGTTGGCTGGAATCGAAATATCTGCGAGATCTGGGTCACAATTTGTATCGATTAAACAAATCGTTGGAATCCCCAAAATGACACATTCTCGAAGAGCCGTATATTCTTCTTGCTGATCAACGATAATTACAATATCGGGTAACCCTGTCATATATTTGATCCCACCCAGATATGTTTGCAAGGTGGATAATTGTCTCTTCAACATTGCTGCATCCCTTTTGGGGAGACGGTTGAGTTTCCCCATCCTTTGCTCGGCTCTTAAATCCCTGAACTTTTGAAGTCTCGTTTCCGTAGTGGACCAATTCGTTAACATACCACCAAGCCATTTTTTATTAACATAATGGCACCGAGCCTTTATTGCAGCGGATGCTACTGAATCAGCTGCTTTATTTTTTGTACCAACGATTAAAAAGTGTTTTCCTCTACTTGCTGCATCAAAAACTAAATCGCAGGCCTCTGATAAAAAACGCGCAGTTCTTGTAAGATTTGTAATATGAATACCTTTACGTTTTGCGGAGATGAACGGTGCCATTCTAGGATTCCATTTCCTAGTACCATGACCAAAATGAACTCCTGCTTCCATCATTTCTTCCAAATTAATGTTCCAATATCTTCTTGTCATTTTTCCCCATACTTGCTCGTTGTTTTTTTTTTTTTTTAAACAACGAGACGAGGTATCTGAAATAAATAATTGTTCCGATGGAACTTTCTACCGAGGATTGACCGTTGATACACGATCCAAACCATAAATTCCTTTTAATTCATTATGATCTTTATTATCAATCAAATAAGAAAATTGGACCAGATAATTAAATTATAATATAAAAAAAGAGTCTCCTTTTAAGAATCATTAAATCGTGTCAATGGTTGTTCTGATGTCTCAGAGAAATTGTTTGGGACGCAAGAACTCAAAAATTCTCTATGGTGAAATAAGATATCTCTCATTTTTCCTTCAAACAAATTCTTCTTTTTGATTTCCAAATGAATGTTTTTGTGTTGCTTTGAATGATGTACTAATTTTTTGAATCCGGTACCAACAGGTACAATTCCCCCTAGAACAACATTTTCTTTCAGGCCTTTCAACCAATCAATACGACCTCGTAGAGCAGCTTTTGCTAAAACTCGAGCAGTTTCTTGAAAACTCGCTTCGGATATGAAACTTTGAGTATTAAGAGATGCCCTCGTTATTCCCAATAAGATTGCTCGATAACAGATCGCTTCATCCAAAACGCGCCCTGCTCGTTCCGTTCGCAACAATCCGATTAGCTCTCCGGGTGAAAAAACATTAGACATTCCATCTTCTGAAACCAACACTTTTGATGTTACTTGGCGGACAATAATCTCTATATGTCTATTATGGATCTGTACCCCCTGAGATCGATAAACCCTTTGGATCTTATTAACCAAAGAGATACGGCTTTGGGCGATGGTTAGTTCCGTGCTAATCAAGAATCCCCAAGGGATTCCAAGAATTCTTGATATACGTTCATTCCAACCTTTAACCCTCTTTTCGAGATTTATCGATATTGAATCAATCGAACGCACTTCTAACACTTGTTCCACTTTTGGAAGACCTTGCGTTATGTCACCAGATCTTGATTTTTCATATATAAATGTAACTAATGTATCTCCCTCGTGAAGGATTTCCCCATAATGACCATGAACCGTTGCTCCTGGAGTAGCCAAATAGGGCTTGGCTGATCTTATTACTAAGTAGTCAACATGAACAATTAGAACTTGACCAGATTTTTTCTGTGATCCGTATTTGAATAGACATACATTTTCACAAAAAAATTGTCCAAGGCTAATAATTGTGGACGTCTCATCACAATAATCGTGGCGGAGAAAACGCCAATTTAAATCGAATGGATTAAAAATGATGTTACTGCACGGATCTGGATTAAAAATCCCCCGATTTTCGTCTATTAAAAAATATTTAAGTACTTGGAAAGTCTGACTAAATTTGTTAAGTAACAAATATTTCTTTAACAAAATCTGATTATAAGTTATTAAATGGTAAGATGAATAAAAATTTGCAATCTTGAGTACTACTGTACCTAAGGGGCCTAACGAATTCCTAATTGGAATTATAGGATCTGCTTTAATTGATTCTAGTGTCGCATTGTTATATTTCAAACCATTGAATGGACCAATTC